TTGATAAAACAGTCTTAGAAACAGAATTCTCCCACTTAGGCTTACTATGCTTTGGGATTTTTTTAGAATATTATATTATTTATTTTATATTTATTTTCTATTTATTTATATTTATAGTATAATATAACGGTATTGATATTCTAATCTACTTGATTGATATTCTAATCTACTTGAATATTGAATATCAGAAAACTATATGATATGAATATTTATTATTATTAACGCAGATATATCTATCTAATTTATTTATTTTATATCTATATCTATGTCTTCTCCGTTCTTTTATTACCCTCCTGTCCTGTCGTGTTGTCAATTGACAGTATGACTTAGGGGTCAATATAATTTGACCGACCAAATCCTATTTTGGTAAACCATCTTGAATCTACTGCAGAGTGAAGGATCATGGATCCAACGCATAACCCTTTGTGAATGAGAGAGATAAAGATGAGAAAGACCAATGAAATAAAGTTTCAAGGTTATATAGTTTAATGGTAAAGTTTGATTTGATTACCATTAACTAACCCCCAGAATACTTAAGGAGTTTTTCCGTTTGATTTATATACTATGGATCTACTAAAGACGGATCTCGGCCTGAGTTATATTAAGTTAAAGTTAATAAGGTAACCCTACTAGGCCTTATTACCTATTATGTTTTTCCTATTCTATTTTTATATTACCTCAAGGTATTTTTCTTATTACCTATGGTATTTGTCTTATTACCCATATTCTAGTGCTTTTTTATTTGGCCGGCCCTCGGGACCTTTTATTTCTAGTTGATTTATGAAGGCGGCCGTAGGCCCCTATGGTCCAGTGGTTACGACCTCTCTCTTTCACGGAGAAAACGAGGGTTCAAGTCCCTCTGGGGGTGTACCAAGACTCAAGACTATAGGAGTGGTATTTTCTATCAAATGATCCGTAGCCGTATTTGTCAAGTCTGCCTGGTAGACGAAAGGAAGTTTATTATGGAACGTCTAAAAAATTTAGGCGTTGGGTCGATGCCCGAGTGGTTAATGGGGGCGGACTGTAAATTCGTTGACAATATGTCTACGCTGGTTCAAATCCAGCTCGGCCCAACAATTTGCCAATCTACTATCAGACGGTAGAACTCTCTTGTTCTTAAGAAATACCTTACCTGATACAAGAGAATAAAAAAGAATTCAAATTTTCTGCTAGATCTCTTCTTATTTCCCTGGGATTGTAGTTCAATAGGCTAGAGCACCGCCCTGTCAAGGCGGACGTTGCGGGTTCGAGCCCCGTCAGTCCCGACGGATCCAATAAGTACATCAATTCGCCTCTCCATTTTCTGTGAAAGAGGGGACAGAGAGCATAATTGAATCCCGAAGAGGTTTCCCTCTCTTTTTTTTTCAGGATTCTGTCAAAGAAAGAATAAACCCTAAACTAAAATTAAAATAACTAAAATAGTGAAGTTGATAGAATATTCCATCTTTTATCCCGCGCCTCATCTTTCTCATACTTCTTTGTCTTCCAAAGAAAATTGGATCATTAAAATTTAGAACCTAATTCCTCTCTTTTTGGGTTTTTAATGGAAACGGATGGGTGGTTAGATGATACTTCGTTTGACTACATACAAAAAAAGAACAGAAAAGAAAGAAAAAAAAAGGAATTTTTGCTCGGTCCGGGAATCCAAGATTGGATTCGGTATGGATAAAGGATCTTCGTATGTTATACTATTCAATTCTCGACGACGAATTAATTTAATAGCTCAGATATTGTTATTCATGATATGATATTGATCCGATTCAAGATCATCGATAGGTAATGCATTCATTGAATTGACAGGTGAAAGATTTATCATCTCTATGGGATTAAATCCCGAGTTATTGTGAAATAAAAAAACGATGAGATTATGGAAGTAAATATTCTTGCATTTATTGCTACTGCACTGTTCATTTTAGTTCCTACTGCCTTTCTACTTATAATTTACGTAAAAACAGTCAGTCAAAACAATTAATTACTTTGAATGAAACTTGACTTCTGAATTCTTATCCATATTTGAAGAAATCAAAAGAAAAGTATTCTATTAAATGAAATCAACGGGCTATAATCGGCGGTATTCTATGAGATCCGAGAGTATGGTAAGAAATAAATTTTTTTCTTATCATACTCTCTATTAGTGTTATAGTAATGTATAAAATAAAATTGTACTTGACTTTCTAATAAAGTTGGTATACTATATTAGCTTCTATCTTCAATCTATGTAGTTATTAATCCATATATGGAATTGACGTAGGACCCGATTCTATTTCTTTGATACATCTATTTATTCCGATGAATCTGAAAAAATCGTTTTACTGTTATAGAATACATTTCTCCACTAGAATCCAAGGGAATTTTGAAATGAGGATCTTTTTATTTAAATTGAAATAATTTTCAATTTAAATAAAAAATGCGTTGCAGAACTATCTATAAAACAATTGATACCGTTAACTAAATTAGGAGTGCTTCTAAAGTCCACTTCTTCCCCATACTACGAGTGAAAGGGAAAATGTAAAGACTACCATTAAAGCAGCCCAAGCGAGACTTACTATATCCATGTGAATTATATCCCTTATCTCTATGATAGAATTATTCCATTATTGCTCACTAATAATAGTAGAATGAATAGTCCAGAGTCAAAAAGGGATTCTGGCCGAACACTATTGATGAACCAGTCAAATAAATCCATTTCAAAAATTCCTATATGATTTCTAATCGGGAAAGACTAAATACAAGTAAAATATACAATGACACTATAAGGGAATGTTACTAATGGAATGGAACATCTATTCTATCTAGTAATAAAAAAAGAGACCCATTCCTTTTTCTTGCCCTTCAAAGTAAAAAAAAATTGCTATCTATTACATACTTTTATTTCCTATTTGATCTAATTCGTACCCTTTCCCGATTGTCTCTCTGAAGGAGTTGGGAGATAGTATATTATACTCTTGACGACGGGTCTAAAAAAAAAAATTTTTGCACTTTTTGTTTTCTATAAACTATAAAAAAATCCATCCAATATAATCTTTCTTTGAATTTTAGATTCAAGGATTTCCAAGCTTTTACAAAATCCCCAGAACAGAATAAGAGATTTAGATTCATTTGTTGATGAGGCGGCACCCGGATTTGAACTGGGGAAAAAGGATTTGCAGTCCCCCGCCTTACCACTCGGCCATGCCGCCAAAACGATACACAATAGGAAAAAATTTTTCTTTTTCGGTTGGATTAATAAACTTTAGTTTATTGTACTTGCATCCCTTTTTTAATCCTTTTTCTAAATCTAAATTTATGTATAAAAATTAGAAAAGTTTTTATCCTTTCTTATTGTATTTAATTTATTTATTGTAATGTATTTGATCTACCCCCTCGATTGATTGTATCGTATCTTCCCACAATGCCGAAAAACTTCCACTCACCTTTCTATTGAAAAATAAAATGTCTATTTTCGCTTAAAAAAGCCGAAATTTATGACAAAAGGGAACCATTAACTATTCGTTGACTGAGAATTCGTGACTTATTCTTGGATTTGAATCTAAAATTTGATTTCCCTAATGACATAAGAAAATACAAATGGATACATACTTAATTGATTCTTTTGAATCAAAAATCCTTCTCAATTTCTGGATTCTATTATAACAAAAATGATAAGTATATGTAAACCCCAGAAGGGAAATTTTTACACAGATACCAAATTGGCTATTTAGAGTATGTTGCCTATAAACAAAAAAACGGGAATTCATTGGAACAAAAAAAGGCCCGGCTGGGTATTGACCGGGCCAGGCCCAAAAGGCACTTCGAACAAAATAAAAGCAAGAAGGTCTTCTTTATTTATCTTTCTATTCTATTTGGATCTTTCGAGCATCTAAATGGAATTGCTAATTCTATAATAACGATAAAGAATGTAAAAGAAATACTTTATTTAATCCTTACTTGATGTGTAATGTAACATAGTAATTATCTTTTTCAATTGGGAGAGATGGCTGAGTGGACGAAAGCGGCGGATTGCTAATCCGTTGTACGAGTTATTCGTACCGAGGGTTCGAATCCCTCTCTTTCCGTTTCCGTTGATGACTTTCTATTTTTTTCTTTCAATTTTTGCAAACCCCTTTTTCTTTTTTTTTCCTAATTAAATTAAATATGTGGAATAGCTAAAATAAAATATTAATAAAATTGTAAAATCAAACAAGAAAAACTAAATTTTTATTTTATTCTTCACGTCCAGGATTACGTCCTGGATCATTGGATAGGAATCCAAAAATGAAGAGAGAAACAAAGAATATTACTACTGTGTAAACGAAAAGTTTGAGAGTAAGCATTACACAACCTCCAAGATCATTTTTTGAAAAAGAAAAACGAGAAAAGATAATAGATCCTCCACTTTTATATCACATATCCTATTTTGACACCAAGAAATTAATTATAGAAATAGAAAAGAATGTTCAGAAATTCAAATCAAATGAAGTTGAAATTTGTAATAAGAGTCTTTAATTTAATTACCACAAATCACTTTCATACCCACAATTAGATATTCTAAGGGACCCTAAGCTCATAAGGTATTTCCCCGAAAAAGGATTAAAATGGGGAAAGGAAATAGGGCGAGCCGGATTTCTCGCGACTATCCGAGAGTTTGAATCGAAGGTTCATACTGTCAGACTTATTTGATTTTATCAATTGTTATAATTTTTCTCGAATAAATCATGAATTTTCTAGGATAGTATTAAAGCTCTTATCGAAAACTTACAGCAGCTTGCCAAACAAAGGCTAAAAGAAAAAAGAACAGGGGTATAACTGGCATGACATCTACGATTGGATTCAAAAAAGCATAGGCTTCGGGCAATTTGGCGAAGAAAAGACTAGTCGGATAAAGGGCAGAATTAAGACAGATCAAACTAAAAATATTAAGCATAACAGACTTTTTTTTTCGTCGAAATAATTGCATTTTGATTGAGTTAAGGAAAAATGAAGAAAGTAAGGTAAACAAAAAAATCCTTCTTTTTTTTCTGCTCAATCAAAAATCCTCCAATTCTCAAAGGAGAATAGAAGAAATCATACTTTCATACAATATCTTAATTGAATTATATGTAATGATCAATAAATTCAGTTGAATTCTAGATATACACATGCCAAAATCCTAGCATGAATCTATAATAGATTCTATAAAGATAAAGAAAAAAGAGTTTCTCTAGATAGTTGGACTGGAATTGACGAAGACTTAATACCAATATTATTCTTTATTAGTATTAGTGTGCAATAAAAATAGAAATGGGGCGTAGCCAAGCGGTAAGGCAACGGGTTTTGGTCCCGCTATTCGGAGGTTCGAATCCTTCCGTCCCAGAGCGTATCCATTGTATCCTAATATTTGTTTTTTGTTCAAGGAGGTTCTGTTTCAAGGTCTAATATTGCATAGAATATTATATTATTCCTCCTTCTTTTTTGATTTTGAATGATTCTTTGCGGAAGCATATCTGAGTTTTTCACAAACTGAACTAAATCGAGTTCAAATGATATGCAAAAGTAACTGAACCCCTTTGTGACCCAGATAAAGCTAAGATGGGCCGTAGATCATAGTTGTAGAAAGATTACTTAACCTCATCAGGTTAAAAAAAATATGAAATGAAAATACATATAAAAGAGGAAGCGCTTAACCTATAGGTATGTATTCTTATCCTGTTTCAGTGACAATAGTGTTTCCCTTTTTGTGAAAAAGTATTGGCATCCCTAAAATATTTAATTTAACAATGATATGATATATATTTTCGATATTTTTTTTTTTATTGTTTGATTTAGCTTATTTGCTTTACATCATTGACAATTCCATTCGAAAAGAAACAGAGATTTTTCTTTCTTATTTCTTATGATAATAAAAGGGAGTCTTTACTGTAAAACTTGACTCAAATAATGATGTAGAAGTTGGAAACTTTTTCAAGTATCAAGATTTGGAATGATTCCTTATGGGTTGACTCTTTGGGAAGTTAGAAATGGGCCGGTCTATCTTATTGAGTCACTTGAAGAGGCAGAGTAAAATAGAATTTATTTTTTCGTGTGATTTCTGTTAGTTATGTTATTTCTATATCTATTTAGTTTAGATTTCTAGATATTTCTGTTAGATATTTTTTTGAAATACATATTTATAAAAAAACGTTCCATTCATACAAAAAAGCTGGGGTCTTGCTAATATTTCTTCAGAAAAATCTTTATTATCTATGTAGATAAGAAAAAATATAAATTACTTTGTCTCTGTACCGACTGAACCAATGACTATTCATGATTCCATAATTGAATCAATTCCGTACTGGTTCCAAATTAGAGGAATGTTATGGTAAAACTTCGTTTAAAACGATGCGGTAGAAAGCAACGTGCGACTTGAAGGACACGATCCGGTGTGGATTCTTTTTCTTACATCCACCATTTTATATAGGAATGAAGGTGCTCTTGGCTCGACGTCATTTGTTCTATTCTACTAGAGCCCTTCTTTTTTTTTATTGGGTTGTAATGTAAATAGTTCATGATGGAGCTCGAGTAGAAAGTATTGATTAATTTCTCAGGGGCAACGATCTAGGGTTAATGCCAATTCATAAATTGGAACAACTTCGTAAGTATATCTTCCATATCTTCGATATAGAAATCGAAAGGATCCGATTCGAGCAATTTTTCAATTCAAAAAATTTGTTGGAACGGCTAAAACTTTTTCGATACGCAGTGTATCGCGCACGAATCAACCGTCGGTATGATTCTTTGATAGAAAGAAATCGCAAAAGGGGTATGTTGCTACCATTTTGAAAGGATTAAGAAGCACCGAAGTAATGTCTAAACCCAATGATTTAAAACAAAGATAAAGGATCCCAGAACAAGGAAACACCACTTCAATTGTCTCACGGATCCGAATAACGAATCAAAATAGATTTTAAACGAGACAAAAAGGGTGGGTTAAAGACCACTCAAAAAAAATATATATATTAAATTAAAGATTTTTCTTTAAGATATTTGAGATATTATATTATTTAAATTATTGAACTTGAGTTATGAGTACAAATGATTTTTTCTTTTTCAGGAAGTAAGCTAAATAAAAATGAGTGAAATTGAAATTATAGAATTTATTAATTTATTTTACGGATTCCTTTCCTATTTATTCTAATCAAATTTTATCCATAGATAAAACTTCGAATCATTTTTTCTCGAGCCGTACGAGGAGAAAACTTCCTATACGGTTCTAGGGGGGGGGTTCTTTTTCATCTACATCTATCCCGATGAGCCGTCTATCGAATCGTTGCAATTGATGTTCGATCTCGAAGAGAAGGAAGAGATCTTCGGAAAGTGGGTTTTTATGATCCGATCAAGAATCAAACTTATTTAAACGTTCCCGCTATTCTCTATTTCCTTGAAAAAGGCGCTCAGCCTACAGGAACTGTTCAGGATATTTTAAAAAAGGCAGAGGTTTTTAAGTAACTTTGCCCTAATCAAACAAAATTAAATTAAGGAAATAAAAACTAAGGGTAGGATAGTGATTTCTATATCATTTTGGATATCTTTTCTATACTATGTTTTTTTATTTCCTTTCTTGGTCTATTCGTATCTATTTCTCATTGCTTTTATAGAATCCTTTTCTATAGAATCCTTTTCTAAGGAAACCGTATTTGATTGATCCTCAAAAAATAGAAAATTATGGCATTACCTGTAATCGGGTGGTTTTCATTTGAACTCTAATACCAAGTAACAAACAAGGAATAGAAGTTCTTTATTCTATATGGATTCAATTTTATTCTCCATCTAATCTAAAAACTCAAAATTTAGTATATAAATATAGGTATATGCAGTGCCAATCCAACACAAGTCCTTTTTTTTACTATTATTCAATTTAAGTTTTTGTATTTTTTCATCGTATTCTTTTCTTAACCTTTATGTTGACAACGTTGTATCGAACAAATATAATTCATCGTGATAAGCAGATCTATTTATTTCCGTCCCATAGGTTTTCTTTTTTATTTTTACTTGTTGATTCAAATGATGGGTTCGTTGGATTAGCTTTGATACCCGGATTTTTGATTGAAAAAGTGGATAACATAGAAATAGGGGATGTTCTACCATTTTTACATTTATTTATTTTTTTGGTCGGGCAATTTTTTATTTTTTTCATCTGATTCTGATTTAGTCATTTTTATGTTCCAAATAGAGTAGAAAAATTTAATAGAGTAGAAATTAGAGTAGAAATTTTTTTTAGATTTTTTATTTCGTAGAGTAATAGTAATGCTTTAATTTAATAATTTTGTTTTATTCTGATTGTATCTACATACCCTTTTATATTTGGGTTGCTAACTCAATGGTAGAGTACTCGGCTTTTAAGTGCGGCTAGGATCTTTTACACATTTAGATGAAGCGAGGGATTCGTCCATACTATCGGTAAAGTTTGGAAGACCGCGACTGATCCTGAAAGGGAATGAATGGAAAAAATAGCATGTCGTATCAATTAAGAGTTCTGAGAATATTTTATTCTTTCCGGCTCGGTACAAAGCCTTTTTTAAATAATTTAAATTTAAATTATTGAAAGGGAGTAAACCGAAGTCAATTTCAAGTTGGGTCGAATTAATAAATGGATAGGGCCCCACGGCTTCAATTAATTTCATTTTTATTATAGGGAAAGAAAAAGCAACGAGCTTTCATTCTGAATTTGAATGATTACCCGATCTAATTAGACGTTAAAAAAATATTAGTGCCCAATACGGGAAGGCTTTCTCCCAGGAAAAAATATTCTTTATTTTTTAATGAATCCTAAATATTACCACTCTCCATTCTATAATGGAATAATGGAGATGTATGTGTATAAGAAACAGTATATTGATAAATCAATTTCCAAAATCAAAAGAGCGATTGGGTTGAAAAAAGTAAAGGATTTCTAATCATCTTGTCATCCTATAAGGAAAACGAACATAAAAACTTAAAATTAAATGGAAAAAGAGATGATAGAGAATCTGTTGATAAGTTTATCTGGATCCGAGGTATCTATTCGGTTTGTACTATAATACCTTGTTTTGACTGTATCGCACTATGTATCATTTATAACCCCCAAAATCCTCTACCTTTCATTTAAATAGAATTTCAAATGGATAAATTCCAAAGCTATTTAGGGCTAGATAGATCTCAACAACACTACTTCTTATATCCACTTATCTTTCAGGAGTATATTTATGTACTTGCTCATGATCATGGTTTAAATAGATCAATTTTGTTGGAAAATGCAGGTTATGACAATAAATCCAGCTTACTTATTGTGAAACGTTTAATCATTCGAATGTATGAACAGAATCATTTCATTCTTTCTGTTAATGACTCTAAACAGACTCCTTTTTTGGGGCAGACCAATCATTTTTATTCGCAAATAATGTCAGAGGTTTCTTCAATCATTATGGAAATTCCATTGTCTCTGCGATTAATATCTTCCCTAGAAAGGAAAGGGGTAGTTCAATCCGAAAATTTACGATCAATTCATTCAATATTTTCTTTTTTAGAGGACAACTTTTCACATTTAAATTATGTATTAGATATACTAATACCTTACCCAGCCCATCTGGAAATATTAGTTCAGGCTCTTCGCTATTGGATAAAAGATGCTTCCTCTTTGCATTTATTAAGATTCTTTCTCCATCAGTGTCATAATTGGGATAGTCTTATTACTTCAAATTCAAAGAAAGCCAGTTCTTCGTTTTCAAAATCAAAAAGAAATCAGAGATTATTCTTCTTCCTATATACTTTTCATGTATGTGAATATGAATCCGGCTTCCTCTTTCTCCGTAACCAATCTTCTCACTTACGATCAACATCTTCTGGAGCCCTTATTGAACGAATTTATTTCTATGGAAAAAGAGAGCACTTTCCCAGGGCTTTTCAAGCAAATTTATGGTTGTTCAAAGATCCTTTCATGCATTATGTTAGGTATCAAGGAAAATCAATTCTTGCTTTAAAAGGGACGTTTCTTCTGATGAATAAATGGAAATATTACTTTGTCAAT